ACCTACTATAAATTTCCGAGGACACGCAAAAAATGATAATAGATCTCGTCGTTAAAATAAGAGTAGTTAATAAAAGTGAATATAGATGCTTATTGTTTATTAGCGAGAGGCAAATCTTATGATAAAGAAGAATCCATATACCGAAATATATATGCGCTTTAAGTAAACATATATGTATGTCTGCTAATAAAGCAAAAAGAGTAATTGAAATTGATCAGATTTGTGGACGTTTATACGAAGAAAGACGTATGAGACTCGAACTTATGCCTTATCGAGTGAGTTATCCAATTTTAAAATTGGTTTATTCTGCAGCAACAAATGCTATTCACAATGTCGGTTTAAACGAAGCAAGTTTAATCATTAGCAAAGCGGAAGTCGTGAAGGGGTACTACTGTGAAAAAATTAAAACCTCGAGCTCGAGGGCGCAGTTATCCGATAAAAAGACCCGTTTTTCATATAACTATTGGATTAAAAGATATATCTGTAAAGGAAGTATAAAAAAGGAAGTATAAAGGAGCCAAATACGCCATATTATACTTCAAAGGCAACGTATGGAGAAATAAAAATAAGTAAGTACACGGATATGACGTGTCATGATATATATAGTATTGGGAGATTATGGGACAAAAAATAAATCCACTTGGTTTCAGACTTGGTGCAACCCAAGGTCATCATTCTCTTTGGTTTGCACAACCACAAAATTATTCCGAAGGGCTACAAGAAGATCAAAAAATCCGAGATTGGATCAAGAATTATGTACAAAAAAATATTCAAATATCCTCTGGTGTTGAGGGAATTGCATGCATAAAGATTCAAAAAAGAATCGATTTGATTCAGGTCATAATCTATATGGGATTCCCAAAATTATTACTAGAAGGTAAAGGTGGGCCTCGAAGAATCGAAGAATTGCAGATAGATGTACAAAAAGAAATTAATTGTGTAAACCGAAAACTCAACATTGCTCTTACAAGAATTACAAACCCTTATGGACACCCTAATATTCTCGCCGAATTTATAGCCGGACAATTAAAGAATAGGGTTTCATTTCGAAAAGCAATGAAAAAGGCTATTGAATTAACTGAACAAGCAGGTACAAAAGGAATTCAAGTACAAATTGCAGGACGTATCGACGGAAAAGAGATTGCGCGTGTCGAATGGATCAGAGAGGGTAGAGTTCCTCTACAAACCATTCGAGCTAAAATTGATTATTGTTCCTATGCAGTTGGAACTATCTATGGGGTATTAGGCATCAAAATTTGGATATTTGTAGACGAGGAAGCCTAAGCCTTTATTTGACTTGTCTTTACGTTCTATCGGAAATAAAAAAGCAAAAAATGACAAACTCTTTCATTCTTTTTCTGTTAAATAAAAAAAAAAAAAAATGGGCAATTCTATAAGGTTGAATAAAAATTCAATTCATTTTTTTATATTGATATAATTGCTATGCTTAGTGTGTGACTCGTTGGTTTTTGTAGGGTTAGTAGTCAAAAAAACGGACTGGCCCATAGTATGAACTAATAACTATCGAACTAATAACCAACTCACCGCTTCATATTATCTGGATCTAAAGAACTAGTCACGATATGATATATTGATCATATCATTGTAGCAACTGAATTTTTGTTTGCATAAACAAGCAAAAAAAAGAAAAACCAATCTGATTTTAAGTTGTGAAGCAATAACAAAAAGAATGCAGATAAATGGAAGGGTGAGAGAAAGAGAGAAAAAGAATACTAATGCTATATGATTCCAATATGTAAGGTCTCTGAGCGATCTTATAAAGGATAGCGTAATAAAGCATCAATACTAATTTGATTGATCTATAATTCGATGAATTTGTTCATAGAACAAAAAAAGTCAAGAGCCCCGGGTCCACAAAGACTGAGAAAATTGACTCAATAACACATTTCATTTTCATTAGGAGCTCCGCTGTAGAATTCAGGCCTAACCATTAATCGCGAAGCGATGGGAACGACGGAACCCGTGGATGCAGAAGATTCTATTGAAAACGAATCCTAATAATTCATTGGGTAGGATGGCGAAACGAACCCGGGACCAATCCACTTTTATTCTGAGAGGCCATGTCATAGGATAACCCTACAACTGAAATAGATATGGAAAGAGTAAATATTCGCCCGCGAAAGTTTTTATTTTATTGGATTTCTAAATTTTGATAGATCCAATATAATATGATAATAAAAAAGACAAAACAAAATAAATACTCGTTATAATAAAACGAAATTCTATTATTATTATCTCTAACTAATCTATAAAATAATTATCTATAACTATAAATAAATAGAAATTGAATACATGTTTAGTTTTTTTTATATAAACTATCAAAACAAGATATACAAATTTCTAATAGATTAGATATTAGATAAAATCTCAAAGACTCCCACGATTCAGTATATTATTCATTAAATACATGTATACCATGTTATAATTGTTATTTTTCATTCGCGAGGAGCTGGATGAGAAGAAACTCTCATGTCCGGTTCTGTAGTAGAGATGGAATTGAAATTGAAAAAGAACCATCAACTATAACCCCAAAAGAGCCAGATTCCGTAAACAACATAGAGGAAGAATGAAAGGAATATCTTATCGAGGTAATCGTATTTGCTTTGGTAGATATGCTCTTCAGGCACTTGAACCCGCGTGGATCACGTCTAGACAAATAGAAGCAGGGCGGCGAGCAATGACACGAAACGTACGCCGCGGCGGAAAAATATGGGTACGTATATTTCCAGACAAACCTGTTACAGTAAGACCCGCGGAAACGCGTATGGGTTCCGGTAAAGGATCTCCCGAATATTGGGTAGCTATCGTTAAACCGGGTAGAATACTTTATGAAATGGGTGGAGTAGCAGAAAATGTAGCCAGAAAGGCTATTTCAATAGCGGCATCCAAAATGCCTATACGAACGCAATTCATTATTTCGGGATAAGAATGTATAACCAAAGAAAAGAAATCTTTTGAATGAAAAAAAAAAACAAAATTATAGGTTTCTTTTTTTTTGTTTTGGACAAACAATATTTCTTTTTTTACTTAGCCCCTTCGCAGTGAAAGAGCAAATAAAAAAAAAAATGATATGATTCAACCTCAAACCCACTTAAATGTAGCGGATAACAGCGGGGCCCGACAATTAATGTGTATTCGAATCATAGGAGCTAGTAATCGACGATATGCTCATATTGGTGACGTTATTGTTGCTGTAATCAAGGAAGCAATACCAAATACACCTCTAGAAAAATCCGAAGTGATCAGAGCTGTAATTGTACGTACTTGTAAAGAACTCAAACGTGACAACGGTATGATACTACGATATGATGACAATGCTGCGGTTGTTATTGATCAAGAAGGAAATCCCAAAGGAACTAGAATTTTTGGTGCGATCGCACGGGAATTGAGACAGTTAAATTTCACTAAAATAGTTTCATTAGCACCTGAAGTATTATAAGTCTAATAAAACGGAGACTCTAATGCTATTATAGCATTTGAATAAAATATGAATAGAGTAAACTAGATTAATTAGTAAATTTGTCTCACGCATATATCTTTAACGATTCATAAAATAGAAAGAAAAAAGCATGTTGATTATATCAAAGTTCGGGGGTAACAATAATTTTAATTTATCATGGGTAAAGACACTATTGCTGATATAATAACTTCTATACGCAATGCCGACATGAATAGAAAAGGAACAGTTCGAATACCATCTACTAACATCACCGAAAACCTTGTTAAAATACTGTTAAGAGAAGGTTTTATTGAAAATGTGAGGAAACATCAGGAAAACAACAAATATTTTTTGGTTTTAACCCTACGGCATAGAAGGAATAGGAAAGGTCCATGTAAAACTGTTTTAAATTTAAAACGGATCAGTCGACCCGGTCTACGAATCTATTCTAGTTATCAACGAATTCCTAGAATTTTAGGTGGGATGGGGATTGTAATTCTTTCTACCTCTCGGGGTATAATGACGGACCGAGAGGCCCGACTAGAAGGAATCGGCGGAGAAATTTTGTGTTATATATGGTAAGCTTTCCTATATCCAAATTAAGATATGGAACTTTACTATTTGTGAAAAAAAAAGATAAAGAACGGGTTTCTATTCTCACTCTCCTCTTACTTAATACTTCAAGGAGGTTTTACCGCGAATGAAAAAAGAAAACTGGATTCATGAAAGTTTAATTCCTGAATCACTTCCGAATGGTATGCTTCGGATTCATTTAGATAATGAAGATCGGATTCTAGGTTATGGTTCAGGAAGGATTCAACGTAGTTTTATACGTATACCAACGGAAGATAGAGTAAAAATTGAAAGAAGTCATTATGATTCAACCAAAGGGCGTATAGTTTCTAGACTCCGAAACAAGGATTCAAACGATTAGGTGGTTTTTTTTTCAACTTCAATATTCCTTTCGGAGGGATACAATCCGAAAGTTTCAAATTTCCAGAAACTAATTTTCTTCAAATAAGTAAATTTGAAATTCAGTTAAGGAATGACAAATATGAAAATAAGGGCCTCCATTCGTAAAATTTGTGAAAAATGTAGACTGATCCGTAGACGGGGACGAATTATAGTAATTTGTTCCAACCTGAGACATAAACAAAGACAAGGATAATCTTTATAAAATAAAAGAGACTCCCTAAGGGACCCAATATATAAATAAAAAAAAGCGGAAAAGATCCGTTTTGGCATGAAATGGATATATCCATATACCTCTGACTTATATTTATGAGACGATAAAATATGGCAAAACCCGCACCCAGAATCGGTTCACGTAGGAATGGGCGTATTGGTTTACGTAAGAATGCGCGTAGAATACCAAAAGGGGTTATTCATGTTCAAGCAAGTTTCAACAATACCATTGTGACTGTTACAGATGTACGAGGCCGGGTAATTTCTTGGTCCTCCGCCGGTACTTGTGGATTCAAGGGTACAAGAAGAGGGACACCCTTTGCGGCACAAACCGCAGCAGGAAATGCTATTCGGA